CTTAAAATTTTAAATTAATCTCATCATTCATCTAAAATCCCTTAAAATTTTAAATTAATCTCATCATTCATCTAAAATCCTTTAAAATTTTAAATTAATCTCATCATTCATCTAAAATCCCTTAAAATTTTAAATTAATCTCATCATTCATCTAAAATCCCTTAAAATTTTAAATTAATCTCATCATTCATCTAAAATCTCTTAAAATTTTAAATTAATCTCATCATTCATCTAAAATCCTTTAAAATTTTAAATTAATCTCATCATTCATCTAAAATCCCTTAAAATTTTAAATTAATCTCATCATTCATCTAAAATCCTTTAAAATTTTATGTTTTATTTTAATATTTGGGTTTTATTCAATAAAATAAATTAGGGTAATAATTTATTTAAAATGAAGGTAATTAATTACATAATTTATTCTATCAAAATAATCCTTTATTCAGGCACTTCATTGCTTAAACTTTAATTGTATATTTTAGAAATTCTATTTCAGTAAATTTATTCTAATTTGAATATTTGGGTTAATTAAAAATAGGAGGGGTAAAAATTAGCCCCCCCGAAAAAGGGGGTAATTTTGGCAAAAAACGCTATTTTTGCAAGCGTTTTCTGTTAATAAAGGTTTACAATATATACAAACGGTAGATATATATATATATATAAATATTTAATATATATACTCCTATCTATATAATGTTAAAAAAATCTATTAATATATATGTATTTATACGTAATATAGGATATTATATATATATATATATTTATTAATATATAATAAAAAAAATTATTTATTAATTAATAAGTAATTTCATTAATAACTGCCAATTATGAATATATAATAGTTTAAATAAAAAAAGTTTTAGAGAATAATAATAGATTTATACAAATATTAAAAAACGGGGTTATTTATGTAAATTTTATGTATTAATATATAGTCTTAAGATATAAAATGTATATATATAAATATATATATATATATTAAATATTTATATATATATATATATCTATATAAAATGTATATATATAATATATATATATATATATAAATATTTTATATATTAATATATATATATATATTATACCCATATTTATTATTATTAAAATATTTAAGCTGTATTTTTAAATATATAAATGTTTAATGATAAATATTATTTTATTGTTTAATAAATAAATATATAATAAAAAAAAAAGGTTAGATAGAGATTATTATATTGGTTTATAATTCTTTATTTATATAGATGAGTATTTTTTTTATAAATTTATATTACTAAAATTAATTTTTATATAATATATAAAAATAAATATTTTAATTTTTTGTTTTATTTTTATATTTATTATTTTTTTTATTATTTATATATTTATTATATAATATATAAATTTTATTAATTTTTATTGATTATATTATTATTTATATAAATATAATAATTTAATAGTAATTAAATATTATATATATAATTTTTTTAAAAAGATAAATAGAATTTTAATAATTGTTAAAACAAATTTATTTTTTATTACCATAATAAATTATTATATAATTATAAATTTTAAATTAATTAATTATAGTATAAATTTCATTTAAATGAGAGAATTAAGTTGATAATAATTTTATAATAGTAGTTTTTGATTATTTAAGTAAATTTAAAATAAATATTTTATATTTTTAAATTATTATTATTTTATTTTAAGAATTTATTTATTAATTAATAGATTAAAAATAAAAGATTTAATAAAATAAAATAGTAGTTTTAAATTATTTAAATAAAAAATTAAATTTTGAATATTAAATTTTTAAATTTTAGGTTTAGAAATATTTTAATAGATTTTTAAAAATCAATAGTAGTTTAAAATTATAGATATAAAGTTTAAATTAAAAATTAGAATATGAATTTGAATCTCATCATTCATCTAAAATATAATTATTATATTTTTAAATTTATAGGGTTTAAAATTTTATTATAATTATAATAAATAAATTAAATATTTTTTGTATATAGGTAATTAGGGTAAAAATTATTTATATAAAAATAAGAGGTTTCTTTAATTTTAAATAAAAATCATATATTTTAGGATTAGTTAATTTTTATTAATACATTTATAAAAATGGGGGTTTATTAAGTCAATATAAATATTTAATAGTATTTTATAGGTAATAATAAAAAGTTTAATTTTAGTTTAAGGTTTTATTTAATTTTTTATTTACATGTAAATTGTAGTTTGAAAATAATTTTAATTTAAATAATTTAAATTTTAATTTTTATTCGCAGTATAAAATTTTAATTATTTAAGAAATTAAGAATTATAAATAAATTTTAATATTGACAAAATTTGTGCCAGCAGTTGCGGTTATACAAAAAATATAAATAAAATTTATTAGTTGATAATAAATTGTTTAATTTTAATTAAAAAAAAATTTATTAGGTGAAATTTTAAATTTTAAAGATTATTAATTAGGTTTATGAATTTGTGAAATTTTAATATTAAACTAGGATTAGATACCCTATTATTTAAAATGTAAAATATATTGATTAAAGTAGTAATAGTTATGGTCTTGAAATTTAAAAATTTTGGCGGTGTTTTAGTCTATTCAGAGGAACCTGTTCTATAATCGATAATCCACGATAAATTATACTTAGTTTTAAAAATTTGTATATCGTCGTTATTAAATATTTTATAAGAATTAAATATTTAATATTTATTTTTTGAGTTATTACAGATCAAGGTGCAGTTTATAATTAAGAAGAAATGGGTTACAATAAATTTATTTATATGGATTTTTAAATGAAATATAAAATGAAGGTGGATTTGAAAGTAATAAAGTTTATATAGATTTTATGATTTTAGCTCTAAAATGTGTACATATCGCCCGTCGCTCTTATTATAAGATAAGATAAGTCGTAACATAGTAGATGTACTGGAAAGTGTATCTAGAAAGACAGATTAGAGCTTGGTTAGAAAAGCATTTTATTTACATTAAAATTAAGTTGTGCAATTCAATATAATTTGAATTTTTTTTATTATTAATTTAGTGTTAAAAAATTAATAAAAGTAATTTTAGTTATTTTTATTTTTAGTATATTTTATAGATAAAATTATTTTAATTATAGTTAATTAGTATTGTTTAAGAATTATGAGATAGAATAAAAAATTTTTAAAAGTAAAATTAGTTTTTTGTACCTTGTGTATCAGGGTTTATTAATTTATATTAATAAATTTTTAATTTCCCGATTTTAAGAGATTGATCAAATTATTTTCTTTATTGTTAAAAAAATATTTAAAATTATTTGTTGGTAATGAAATGTTATTCGTTCTTAAATATATCTGGTTAATTTAGAAATAAATTTAATTTAGTTAATTAAATTTTATAATTATATTTATTTATAATTATATATTTTATTAATAATAATTAAAGGGATAAGCTTTTAATTAAAATTTTAAAATTTATAAATGTTTAATAAAAATATAGGTTTAGAATTATCTTTTTTTTATAGTTTGTTATAAATATTTTATTTTATATTATTATTTTATATAAATTTAATTTTTTATAAATTAATATTATTAAATTAGAATTTATTATTTATAATGATAAAATTAGTATAAAATTTTATTTAAATAAATTTGTTTATTAGATTAATTAAAGGAATTCGGCAAAAATTTTATTCGCCTGTTTAACAAAAACATGTCCTTTAGATTTAAATTAAAGGTCTAACCTGCCCACTGAAAATTTTAAATGGCCGCGGTAAATTGACTGTGCAAAGGTAGCATAATCAGTAGTTTTTTAATTAAAAGCTTGTATGAATGGTTGGACGAAATAAAATCTGTCTTTATTTAATGATTAGAATTTAATTTTTAAGTTAAAAAGCTTAAATTTAATTAAAAGACGAGAAGACCCTATAGATCTTTATAATAATTTATTTATTTGTATTAAAGTTTATATTTTATTTTAGGTATTTTATTATTTTATTGGGGTAATAAAAAGATTTGAATAATTCTTTTTTTATTAAACAATGATATTTGAATAATTGATCCATTTTTTTTGATTATAAGATTAAGTTACCTTAGGGATAACAGCGTAATTTTTTTAAAGAGTTCTTATCGATAAAAAAGTTTGCGACCTCGATGTTGGATTAAAAATTATTCTAGGTGTAGTAGTTTAGAATTTTGGTCTGTTCGACCATTAAATTTTTACATGATCTGAGTTCAAACCGGTGTAAGCCAGGTTGGTTTCTATCTTTAGTAAAATAATATATTTTAGTACGAAAGGACCAAATATTAAGTATATAAATATTTTTTTTATTGTTTATTATTATTACTTTGGCAGATTAGTGCATTGAATTTAGAATTCATAAATGTAATTATTTTACAGGTAATATTGTTTTATTTAGATTTATTAGTTAGTTTAGTATGTATAATTTTGTTATTAGTATGTGTATTAATTGGGGTAGCTTTTTTAACTTTATTAGAACGAAAAGTGTTGGGTTATATTCAGATTCGTAAGGGTCCTAATAAAGTAGGGTTTATAGGAATTCCTCAGCCTTTCAGAGATGCTATTAAGTTGTTCTCTAAAGAACAAACTTTTCCTTTATTATCTAATTATATTATATATTATTATTCTCCTGTAATAAGATTGTTTTTATCTTTATTTATGTGAATAATTATTCCTTATTTATTAAATTTATTTATATTTAATTTAAGAATATTAATATTTTTATGTTTAACTAGAATAGGGGTATATACAGTTATAATTGCTGGTTGATCTTCAAATTCAAGATATTCAATATTAGGGGGTATGCGAGCTGTAGCTCAGACAATTTCTTATGAAGTTAGATTAGGGTTGATTTTTATATCTTTTATAGTTTTAATTGGGGGTTTTAGATTATTAGATTTTTTTATTTATCAGGAAATTATTTGATTAATTTTTTTGTGTTTGCCTTTGGCTTTTATTTGGTTTGTTTCAAGATTGGCTGAAACTAATCGAACTCCATTTGATTTTGCTGAGGGAGAATCGGAATTAGTTTCAGGATTTAATGTAGAATATAGAAGAGGGGGATTTGCATTAATTTTTTTATCAGAGTATTCTAGAATTTTATTTATAAGAATATTATTTTGTATTTTATTTTTAGGTAGAAATTTATTTTCTGTATTTTTTTATTTAGAAATAGTTTTAATTTCTTTTTTATTCATTTGAGTTCGTGGAACAATACCTCGATATCGGTATGATAAATTAATATATTTAGCTTGAAAAAGTTTTTTACCCGTTTCTTTAAATTATTTATTTTTATATTTAGGTTTTAAGTTTTTTTTATGTTCTCTGTTAATTTAGTGAATTTTTTTTAGTAAAGTTAATAAGAATTTTAATCTTTTATTATATTTTCAAAATATATACTTATTCAAGTTCATTAACTATATAATTATTTTATCTCATAATTTGTTTATTAAAGGGTTAATGATAAAATAAGAAAAATATAAAATTGTTAGAATTTGACCTGTAATAATATAAGGTTCTTCAACTGTTTTTATTCCAATTCATGTTAATATTAATGTAATAATTAAAAATATTCAAAATATAAGTTTATTAATAGGGTAAAATTTTAATCTTTGAAATTTATTTTTATTAGTTAAAGGTAAAATTATTAAAATTAAGATTGATATAATTAATGCAATTACTCCTCCTAATTTATTAGGAATAGATCGAAGAATTGCATAAGCAAATAAAAAGTATCATTCAGGTTGAATATGAATAGGGGTAACTAACGGATTAGCAGGAATAAAATTATCTGGGTCTCTTAAAAAATAGGGGTATAATAAAGTTAGATTAGATAACATAAATATTATAATAATAAATCCTATAATATCTTTAAATGAAAAATATGGGTGAAATGGAATTTTATTTAGGTTTCTATTAATTCCTAGTGGGTTATTTGATCCTGTTTGATGTAGAAAAATTAAGTGAATTATAACTATAGCAATAATTATAAAGGGTAATATAAAGTGAATTGTAAAAAATCGGGTTAATGTTGCATTATCTACTGCAAATCCTCCTCAGATTCACTGGACAATTATATTTCCAATATATGGGATGGCTGAAAGTAAGTTAGTAATTACAGTTGCTCCTCAAAATGATATTTGTCCTCATGGAAGAACGTATCCTATAAAAGCTGTTCCTATTACTAAGAATAAAATAATTACCCCAATTATTCAAGTATTATGTAAATTAAATGATCCATAGTATATTCCTCGTCCAATGTGGATATAAATACAAATAAAGAATAATGAAGCTCCATTTGCATGTAATGTTCGTATTAGTCACCCATAATTTACATCTCGGCAAATGTGATTAACTCTATTGAATGCTATCTCAATATTAGCAGTGTAATGTATTGCTAAAAAAATTCCAGTAATAATTTGAATTATTAAACATAAACCTAATAAAGATCCAAAATTTCATCATAATGAAATATTAGATGGTGATGGTAAATCAATTAAAGCATTGTTTATAATATTAAAAAGGGGGTGTTTAATTCGTAATGGTTTATTCATTAAAACTTTTGCCGCAATGGTCCTGAATTTGATTTAGTAATTTTTACTACTGCAATTAGGGTCAATAAAAGGTAATTAATTATAATAATAGTGATTATTATATTAGGGTTATTATATATCATAGTTAATGAGTATAAATTTTCGTTTTTTATAAATAAAAATTTATCTATAATTTCAGATAAGTTAGAGTTTTTAAATAATATATAAAATATTGATTTGTCATAAATAAAATTGATAATTATAAATATTATTAAAGAAATAATAATTATAGACGTAATTTTTATAGAAAATTTAAATTTTTCATTTGAAGCTAATCTAGTTATATATATAAATAAAATTAGTATCCCCCCGATTATAATTAAAAAAAGGATATAAGAGAATCAAAATGAATATGAATAAAATCCAGAGATTAAGGAAATTAAAATAGTTTGTAAAAGAAGTACAAATCCTATTGATATTGGATGTTTTAAAAATAGAAAAATTATTGATATTAATATATTTATAATAATATTTAGTATTAAGATACAGAGAATAGTTTAATAAAAATATTAATTTTGGAGATTAATGATAAAAGTAATTTTTTCTCTGAAGTTTTAAAAGAGTAATTCTTAAGTTTGATTTACAAGACCAATATTTTATTTAAATTATTAAAACTAATCTTATTAATATTAAATTATTTATTTTTTATTGTAATATTTTTTTTTGGTTTAATTGCATTTGTATCTAAACGTAAGCATTTATTATTAATATTATTAAGAATAGAGTTTATTATTTTATCTTTATATGGGTTAATTTTTTTATATTTATCTTTATATAGATATGAGTTTTATTTTAGAATAATATTTTTAGTTTTTTGTGTTTGTGAAAGAGTTTTAGGGTTATCAATTTTAGTTTCGTTAATTCGAACTCATGGAAATGATTATTTTTTTTCAATAAATTTATGTTAAAATTATTATTTATAATAGTTTTTATGATTCCTTTATGTTTTATTAAAAATAATTTTTGAATTATTCAATTAATATTTTTTTTTATAAGATTTTTATTTATATTTTTAGGGGGGTATTCTTATTTATGGGTAAATGTGAGTTATTTTTTAGGAAGAGATTTATTATCTTTTGGTTTAATTTTATTAAGTTTTTGGATTTGTTCATTAATAATTATAGCAAGAAATATAATTTTTATTAAAAATAATTTTTATAGTTTATTTTTATTTTTTTTATTATTATTAATAATTTTTTTATATTGTACTTTTAGTTCAATAAATTTATTTATATTTTATATTTTTTTTGAGAGAAGATTAATTCCCACTTTGATTTTAATTATAGGTTGGGGGTATCAACCTGAACGTTTACAAGCTGGGATTTATTTATTATTTTATACGTTATTTGCTTCTTTACCTATAATGATTTCAATTTTTTATTTTTATAATTATTATATGAGATTAAATTTTTTTTTTTTTAATGATCTATATGAATTTAATTTTTTTATATTTATTTCTATAATTTTTGCTTTTTTAGTAAAAATACCTATATTTTTAGTTCATTTATGGTTACCGAAAGCTCATGTTGAAGCTCCAGTAAGAGGATCAATAATTTTAGCTGGTATTTTACTTAAGTTAGGGGGGTATGGGCTTTTACGTTTAATAGGATTATTTGTTAATTTAGTAAAAACTTGGTCTTTAGTATTTGTAAGAGTTAGATTATTAGGGGGTTTTTTAGTTAGATTAATTTGTTTACGACAAACAGATTTAAAGATTTTAATTGCTTATTCTTCAGTAGCCCATATAGGGATAGTATTAAGTGGAATCATAAGATTAAATAAGTGAGGTTTTTGTAGATCATTTATAATAATAATTTCTCATGGATTATGTTCTTCTGGTTTATTTTGTTTAGCTAATATTTCTTATGATCGATTAAATAGACGTTCAATATTTATAAATAAAGGGATGATTAATTTAATGCCTGGAATAACTTTATGGTGATTTTTATTAATTTCTAGAAATATAGCAGCTCCTCCTTCAATAAATTTAATAGGTGAATTAGGGTTATTAAATAGATTAATATCTTGAAGATTTATAACTATAATTTTTTTAATATTATTATCGTTTTTTAGAGCTGTTTATTCTTTATATTTATATTCTTTTAGACAACATGGTAAAATTTATTCAGGGAAATATTCATGTTATTCAGGATTTTTACGGGAGTATTTATTATTATTTCTACATTGATTTCCTTTAAATTTATTAATTATTAAAAGAAGAGTTTTCCTATTGTGAATTTATTTAAGTAATTTAAAATAAAATTTTGATTTGTGGGATCAAATATGTAAAAAATTTACCTTAAATTATTAAAAAGATTTCTATTTGTTTAATTAGATTTATATTTTTATTATTTTTTAGAATTTTTAGTTTTTTATTTAGATTAAAATTTTTATTTTTAGATTATGTATTAATTATTGAATGGGAATTAGTTTCGTTAAATTCTTGTATAATTGTTATGAGAATTTTATTGGATTGAATATCATTATTATTCATAAGTTTTGTATTATTTATTTCATGTATAGTAATTTTTTATAGAGAAGAATATATAATAGGAGATTTGAATTTAAATCGTTTTATTATTTTAGTTTTAATATTTGTTTTTTCGATAATAATATTAATTATTAGACCAAATTTAATAAGAATTTTATTAGGTTGAGATGGTTTAGGTTTAGTATCTTATTGTTTAGTTATTTATTATCAAAATGTAAAATCTTATAATGCAGGGATAATTACAGCTTTAATAAATCGAGTAGGGGATGTAATGCTTTTAATTGCAATTACTTGGATATTAAATTTTGGGAGATGGAATTTTATTTATTATATAGAAATTATATTAAATGATTATTGTATACAAATTGTTTCAATATTAGTTATAATTGCTGCAATAACTAAAAGAGCTCAAATCCCCTTTTCTTCTTGATTACCTGCAGCTATAGCAGCCCCTACTCCTGTTTCTGCATTAGTTCATTCTTCTACATTAGTAACTGCTGGGGTTTATTTAATAATTCGTTTTAGAGAAGTCTTAAATTTTTATTTAAGTTTTTATTTATTATTAATTGGTGTATTAACAATATTTATAGCAGGATTGGGGGCTAATTTTGAATATGATTTAAAAAAAATTATTGCTTTGTCAACATTAAGACAATTAGGGTTAATAATAAGAACTTTAGCAATAGGGATAAGAAGTTTAGCTTTTTTTCATCTTTTAACTCATGCTATATTTAAAGCTTTATTATTTATATGTGCGGGTTGTGTAATTCATAATATAAAGGGTATTCAAGATATTCGTTTTATAGGAAATTTAATAATTCATATGCCATTAACTTGTATTAGAATAAATATTTCTAATTTAGCATTATGTGGGATGCCTTTTTTGGCTGGATTTTATTCAAAAGATTTAATTTTAGAGTGTGTTTCTATAATAAGTGTAAATTTTTTTATTTATTTAATTTATTTTTTATCTACAGGTTTAACAGTTTGTTATACTTTTCGTTTATGTTATTATTCTATTACAGGGGAATTTAATTTTTATTCATTTCATAGATTAAATGATTGTAGTTGAGTTATATTACAATCAATAATAGTAATATTAATAGTTGTATTATTTATTGGGGGGTTATTAAGTTGATTAATTTTTCCTTCACCTATTATGATTTGTTTGCCAATTTGAATAAAATTTATAGCTTTAATAGTAAGAATTTTTGGTGGATGGTTAGGGTATGAAATTTCAAAATTTTCATTAAATTGGTTTTCTAATTCTTTAAAGTTTTATCAGTTAAGAAATTTTTTAGGGGCTATATGATTTATACCTGTAATTTCTACTTTTTTTATTAATTATTTGCCTTTAATAATTAGATTTAATTTATTTAAAATATTTGATCAAGGTTGAAATGAATATTTTGGGGGTCAAGGGGTAAATCAGTTTTTAAAGAAAAATTCTATAAGTTTTCAGTTTTTTCAAAATAATAGAATAAAAATTTATTTGATTTTATTAGTGTTTTGAATAATAGTTTTATTTATTATATATTTAATTTATTTAAATAGCTTAATTTAGAGCATAATATTGAAGATATTAGGGTAATATTTATATTTTTAAATATTTATAAATAAAGAATTATTTTTACATTGAAAATGTAATGTTTTATTTAAACTATATAAATAGAAATATAAACGGAATTTAACCGCTAAAGAAAAAAGTTAGCAGCTTTTTCTTGTTCATCATATTTCTTTAATTGGAATTTAAATTCAATTATATTATTAACAGTAATATGCCTCTGATTTGGCTTCAATTAATTAAATTTTAAAATAAGGACAATTGTTGTCATTTTTTAGGTCGAAACTAAATGTAATTTTTTACTTCTTATTTAAGAAAAATTGATAAGATCAATACTTTTTAGATGCAAACTAAATGTTATAATTAACTATATCCCTAGAGTTTTCAATTTAATGCCCCTTGAATTCATTCATGATAAAGCCCAATTAATAAAATAAAAATAAAAAAAAATCTTGTGATTAATAGGTTAAATATATTAGAAATTTTTAAAATTGAGATTATAGGAAGAAGTAAGGCAATTTCTACATCAAAAATAAGAAAAATTACAGCAATTAAAAAAAATTGAAGTCTGAAAGGAAGACGAGAGGAATTTATTGGGTCAAATCCACATTCAAATGGGGAATTTTTTTCTCGGTCTATAAAAGTTTTTTTTGATAAAATTCTTGCTATTAATATTATAATTATTGAGATTAATAGGATTATAAAACCAATTATGGAAATTATTAAAATTATTTATACTAAAAAAAATTAGACTGTTTGATTGGAAGTCAAAAATACTTATTATATTATATAAATTATCTTCCTCATCAGTATATTGAGATATATAAAAATAATCATACTACATCTACAAAATGTCAATATCAGGCAGCTGCTTCAAATCCAAAATGATGAATAGAAGAAAAATGATTTTTAAAATGTCGAAATAAACAAATTAGAAGGAAAGTAGTTCCAATAATAACATGAATTCCGTGAAATCCTGTTGCTATAAAAAATGAAGATCCATAAACTGTATCAGCAATAGTGAATGGGGATTCAATATATTCAAATGCTTGTAATATAGTAAAATAAATACCTAAAATTACAGTAAAAAATAGTCCTTGTAAGGTTTGATTATAATTATTTTCTATTATTCTATGGTGAGCTCAAGTTACTGTAATTCCTGATGTTAAAAGGATAAGGGTATTTAATAAGGGGATTTGAAGGGGATTAAATGGGTTAATTCCCATAGGTGGTCATATTCTTCCAAGTTCAATTGTAGGGGCTAATCTTCTATGAAAAAATCCTCAGAAAAATGAAATAAAAAAGAAAATTTCTGATGTAATAAATAAGATTATCCCTCATCGTAATCCTATGGTAACTGTAAAAGTATGTAATCCTTGGAATGTGCCTTCTCGTGTAATATCTCGTCATCATTGAATTATAGTTAATAAAGTAATTATTATTCCAATTAAAAATAAGTTAATATTAAATTGATGAAATCATTTTACTAATCCAGATACGGTAATTATGGCTCCTAATGCCCCAGTTAAAGGTCAGGGTCTGTAATCAACAAGGTGAAAAGGGTGATTTGAATGTGTTATCATTAATTTAAATAACTTCTCTAGAATAAAGAGTTCTAAGAATTGCAAATACGTAAGATTGAATAATAGCTACAGCAAATTCTAAAGTTAGTAGTAAAATTTGAATTATAATTAATATTCTAATCAATGAAGAATTTATGGAAGGACCAGTATTTCCTAATAGAGTTAGAAGTAAATGTCCGGCAATTATATTGGCTGCTAATCGAATTGCTAAGGTACCAGGTCGAATTAAATTTCTAATTGTTTCAATACAAACTATAAAAGGTATTAGTAAAGCTGGGGTTCCTTGAGGAACAAGATGGGCAAATATATGTTGAGAGTTATTAATTCATCCAAATATTATAAATCTTAATCATAATGGAAAAGCTAAACTTAATGTTAGTGATATATGTCTAGTTCTAGTATAAATATATGGAAATAAACCTATAAAATTATTAAAAAGAATAAATGAAAATAAAGAGATAAATAAGAATGTTCTTCCTTTATGATTATATAATCCTAATAATGTTTTAAATTCTTTATGTAGAGTATAAATTATTTTTGTTCAAATTATTATTGATCGAGATGGAATTAATCAATAATATATGGGAATTAAAGTTAATCCAATTATTGTTCTTAATCAGTTTAAAGAAAGGTTAAAAATGTTAGTTAATGGGTCAAAAGATGAAAATAAATTTATTATCATTTTCAAGTTAATATTTTTTTAAATAATTTATTGTTATTATAATTATTTTTTATTATAAAAATAAAAAAATTTATAAAGTTAAATATAAAAAAAATTATTGTAAATAATATATATAAAGTTAGTCAGTTTATTGGTGCTATTTGAGGGATTAAAGAATATTAATTATTAATAATTTTAGTTTGACATTCTAATGTTATATTTTAACTAATTCTTTTCATTAGAAGTAATTGTTAATTTACTATTATATGGTTTAAGAGACCAGTACTTACTTTCAGTCATCTAATGATAATTCATTAATTTTTGAAATTCAATTAATAAATATATTAGTTGTAATTCTTTCGATAACGATTGGTATAAATCTATGGTTTGCTCCACAAATTTCTGAACATTGTCCATAGAATAATCCTGGTCGATTTATAAAGAAGTTAGTTTGATTTAATCGGCCTGGAGTAGCATCAATTTTTACTCCTAAAGAAGGGATTGTCCATGAATGAAGAACATCTATAGCAGAAACTAGAATTCGAATTTGAGAATGAAAGGGGAGTATTACTCGATTATCAACATCTAATAAACGAAACCCATTATTTGGTAATTCATTTAAAGGAGTTATATATGAATCAAATTCTAGTTTTTTAAAATCTGAATATTCATAACTTCAGTATCATTGATGACCTATTGATTTTAAAGTTAGTCAAGGGTTTCTAATTTCATCTAATAAATATAAAAGTCGAAGGGAAGGTAAAGCAATAAAAATTAAGATAATTGCTGGTAAAATTGTTCAAATTACTTCAATAGTTTGTCCTTCTAATAAAAATCGATTAATAAATTTGTTAAAAAATAATGAAAATATTAAATATCCTACTAATATTGTGATTATAGTTAAAATTATTAGGGTATGATCATGAAAGAAGGTCAATTGTTCTATTAGAGGCGAACCTCTATCTTGAAGATTTAGATTTGATCATGTTGCCATTATTCTAATAAAAGTTTATTCTTTATTTATGAAGCTTAAATTCATTGCACTAATCTGCCATATTAGAAATTAGATAATATAGGTAATTCAGAGTATCTATGTTCTGCTGGTGGGAGATTCTGGAATCATTCAATAGAGGTAGATATTTGATTAGAGAAAATTACTAAACGTTGAGAAATAAAAGCTTCTCAAATAATATAAATTAATATAATAATTCCAATAAATGAAATTGTTGATCCAATTGAAGAAATTACATTTCATGAAGTATAAGCATCAGGATAATCTGAATATCGTCGAGGTATCCCTCTTAATCCTAAAAAATGTTGGGGAAAAAAGGTTAGATTTACACCTGTAAATATCACTATAAATTGAATTTTCAAAAGATTTGAATTTAAATTAATACCTGTAAATAATGGGAATCATTGAATAAATCCTGCTAAAATTGCAAATACTGCTCCTATTGAAAGAACATAATGAAAATGGGCAACTACATAATAAGTATCGTGAAGAATAATATCAATTGATGAATTTGCTAATACAACTCCAGTCAGTCCCCCTACAGTAAAAAGAAATACAAATCCTAAAGCTCATAGTAAAGATGGTCTATAAGAAATTTGGGATCCATGGAGAGTTGCTAATCAGGAAAAGATTTTAATACCAGTAGGAACAGCAATAATTATAGTAGCTGATGTAAAATAAGCTCGAGTATCTACATCTATTCCGACAGTAAATATGTGATGTGCTCATACAACAAAACCTAAAAGACCAATAGCTAATATAGCATAAATTATCCCTAGGGATCCAAAAGTTTCTTTTTTCCCTCTTTCTTGACTAATAATATGGGAAATTATTCCAAATCCTGGGAGAATTAAAATATAAACTTCAGGGTGACCAAAAAATCAAAATAAATGTTGATATAAAATTGGATCACCCCCCCCGGCTGGATCAAAAAATGAAGTATTAAGATTTCGATCTGTAAGAAGTATCGTAATAGCTCCTGCTAATACGGGAAGAGATAATAATAATAATAAAGCAGTAATTCCTACAGATCAAACAAATAATGGTATTCGATCAAATGTTATTCCTACTGAGCGTATATTAATAATAGTTGTAATAAAATTTACTGCTCCTAAAATAGAGGAAATTCCGGCTAAATGTAATCTAAAAATAGCGAGATCTACCGATGCTCCTCTATGTGCAATTCCTGCAGATAAAGGTGGGTATACAGTTCATCCTGTCCCTGCTCCTCTTTCGACTATTCTTCTTATTAATAAAAGTGAAAGTGAAGGGGGAAGTAATCAAAATCTTATGTTATTTATTCGGGGGAAAGCCATATCAGGAGCTCCTAATATCAAAGGAATTAATCAGTTTCCAAATCCTCCAATTATAATAGGTATAACTATAAAAAAAATTATAATAAATGCATGGGCTGTTACAATTACATTATAAATTTGATCGTCTCCAATTAAGGAACCAGGATTTCCCAATTCTGCACGAATTAATATTCTAAGAGAAGTTCCTACTATTCCTGCTCAAGTTCCAAATAAAAAATATAAAGTTCCAATATCCTTATGATTTGTTGAAAAAAGTCATTTTTGCGGTAAAATGGCTGAAATATAGGCAATAAACTGTAAATTTATTAATGAAATTATTTTCTTTTATCAAGTATAATATTTTACAAAAATATTAAATTGCAAATTTAAAGATAGAATTATATTTCTTTATACTTTATATATTTATTAAAGCTTGAATTTTTATTAAATTCATATTTCTGAGCTTTCTAAGGCTTAAAGCTCTTCTTTATTTACAACTTTGAAGGTTGTGAGTTTTTTTAACTTAAATCCTTAAATAAAATTGATAATTAAAGAATATATCATAAGTCCTATAGTTGAAATAAATGATAAAATATTAATTAATATGTATGAAAAATTATAATTATTTTTTAACATATTAAAGTTTAGTTCATTATTATATATTATAATTCTAGAATAAGTTATTCGAATGTAAAAAAATAGTGTAATTAGGGTTATTATAATTAATAAAAAATTTAATAAAAAAAAATTAAATGATAGATTTTGAATAATTATTCATTTAGGTAAAAATCCTAAAAATGGGGGTAGTCCCCCAAGTGATAGGAAATTTATAAAAATAAAAAATTTTATTAAAGGGTTGAAGTTTATTGTAGAGTAAAGTTGTTTTAATATATTTGTATTAATTTTATTAAATGTTATAATAATGGATAAGTTAATAAAAGAATAAATAAAAAAGTAGATCATTCAGATAATTTCATTAATTAAGAATGATCTAAGTAATCATCCAATATGGTTAATTGAAGAATAAGCTAAGATTTTTCGTAGGCTAGTTTGATTTAATCCCCCAATTCTTCCAATGAAAGCTGAATTAATAATAATTAATAAAATAAATAAATTATTTTTAATTATATAGGAAATAATAATTATAGGGGCAATTTTTTGTCAAGTTATTAAAATTAATCTATTTATTCAGTTTAAATTTTCTATAATTTCTGGGAATCAAAAATGAAAGGGAGCAGCTCCCATTTTTAATAAAATTGTTGAATTTATTATAATTAATATAATATTATTAATTATAAATAATTCATTAGTTAACTTATTTGAGAATATAATGATAATAATTGAGAATAGAAATATTGAAGATGCTATAGCTTGAATTAGGAAGTATTTTATTGATGATTCTGATGAAAATAAATTATTTTTTATTGATATGAGGGGGATAAATGAAAGAAGATTAATTTCTAATCCTATTCATATTCCTAATCAAGATAAAGATGAGATTGAGATTAAGGTTCTTATAATTAGTATTGAAAGGAATAATAATTTATATAAATAAAAAATTAAAAAGAAAAGGATTATAACCTTTATATTTGGGGTATGAACCTAAAAGCTTTTTTAGCTTATCTTTTTATATTTTAGTATATGATGTACATTGATTTTTGATATCAAAATAAAAAGTTTAATTCTTTTAAATATAATTAAATAAATTTATTGGTTAGATTTTTAATTTTTATATTAAAAATAATCCCTTAAAATTTTAAATTATTATACTAAAAAAAATTAAACTTTTATTTAAAATAAATTTACTAAAAAAAATTAATTTTTTTATTTTATAAATTATAATAAAAAATTATTTTTTATTTTTAATAATTATACTAAAAAAAATTAGTTATTATAGTTAATAATTTAAGAATAAAAATTATTTATAAAATTATAAATTTTAAAATTATGAAGTTTTTAAAATTTTAAATTAGTAATTATTAAATTAATTTTTTATAAAAATTTAAAATTTATTAATTTTTAAAAAAAATTAAAAAAAAAATTCGTCTTATTATGCTGAAAATTACCGGATTTGCTAATTCTCAAGTTTACTTAAAAAAATTGATTAAACTTAAAATGATTGAACCTTAAAATTACTCCATTAAAATTACAAAATTTAGTTAATTACATTGTTTTTTAATTCATTTTTGTTTTTAATTTTTAGGATTTGGAAATGCCTGTTTAAGGGAATGCTAAACAAATTTTTTTTTAATGATAATTTAAAAAATTGAAAATTTAGTGGTTTTTTAAAGTCAAAAATATTATTATTTAAATAATTTATATTAGTAACTTATAAAATTATAATATTTTTATCTCTTAAAATTTTAAATTAATCTCATCATTCATCTAAAATCCCTTAAAATTTTAAATTAATCTCATCATTCATCTAAAATCTCTTAAAATTTTAAATTAATCTCATCATTCATCTAAAATCCCTTAAAATTTTAAATTAATCTCATCATTCATCTAAAATCCCTTAAAATTTTAAATTAATCTCATCATTCATCTAAAATCCCTTAAAATTTTAAATTAATCTCATCATTCATCTAAAATCCCTTAAAATTTTAAATTAATCTCATCATTCATCTAAAATCCCTTAAAATTTTAAATTAATCTCATCATTCATCTAAAATCCCTTAAAATT